AATACAAATACAGATCAAACTAACGATATTAAGCATAACAGGCATTTTGTTCTTGGAGATAATTGCATTTTGGTTGCGTTTTTGATATAAGGAAAAAGAAAGTTAAGTAAGGTAAACAAAAAATCCTTCTTTTTCTTTGAATCCACCCAACCAAAAATTCTCCAATTCTCAAAGGAGAATAGAAGAAACCGTACTTTCATACAATATCTTAATAGAATTCTATGTAATGATCAATAAATTAAGTTGAATTCTGTATCTATATGTATCAAAATCCCAGTCCCGATCTATTCTATTATTCTATAGATATAGAAGATATAGAAGATCTATATTCTATTCTATAGATCTAGAATATATCTAGATATTTATTTTGGCTGGAGTTGACAAACAACCAACAACAATATTATTGTTTTTAGTGTCGATTAGACATCAACTTGGGGCGTGGCCAAGTGGTAAGGCAGCGGGTTTTGGTCTCGCTATTCGGAGGTTCGAATCCTTCCGTCCCAGTGGGGATCCTTTTTTTATACTCCATTATTCTCATATAAACCATATCATAATATAAAAAAGAAGTGGAGGGGTGGATAAGAGTTAATCTATATTGATTATTAATTTAAATATCTGTGTCTGTTCGAATTTCATTAACAAATGATCAATTTCCATATTCTATAGATCTATAGAATGGTATTTATAAAATATCTATAACAAGCAGTGACAACCGTTTAGTTTATCTGATAGATACAAAAAACTTTACTTTTTTTTTGATTTTGATTTTCGTAATCTGATTAAAAGAATCAAAATTCAAATCTTAACTTACATTATTTTTTATATATCTCATGAAAAAAATGGATTTCTTTCTTTTTCTTCTTTTTCTTTGATCTATTTCAAAATTTTATTTGAAATTAGTGATGAGTTAATTCAAAAAGAAAGACTGATCTTTCTAGGAAGATCAAAGGCGATGCTTAAGGTGATGCTTATTGTCTGATTTTCTTCAAATCCAATCAAATTAAATAATCATGTTTAATTAAAATAGTTAATTTCATTTAGAAAGATTTTATTTTTTTAATATCTATTAATATTTAAATAGAATATATAATAAAAATATTTTTAATGATTCCTTGTACGTGGAATCTTTGAAAAAGTAGGAAATCATTTAATTAATTCTATTAAGACACTTGAAGATGCAGATTCAAAAACTTATTCGTTTTATAGTTTCTAAAATATAAAATAGAAAAATATATATTATTTCTATATTTACATATATCTAGATATATCTAGATATATCTATATGTAAATCTTATAGTATTTACATATGGATATAGATTTCTTTTTTCTTTCTATTATCTATATAGACTATTAGTCTATATAGTATGTTAAATATGGTAAAAATGTTGTCTTGCTAAGATTTTTTCATAAAAATCTTGTTTCATCTATCATATATAGAAGAAAAGTGTAGATTGCGACGTCTATGGGCAGCTGAACCGATGACTATTCATGATTCCATAATTGAATCAATTCCATACCGGTTCCAAATTAGAGGAATGTTATGGTAAAACTTCGTTTGAAACGATGTGGTAGAAAGCAACGTGCGACTTGAAAGACACGACCCGTTGTGGATTTTTACATCCACCATTTTCGATTTATCTAGGAATGAGGTGCTCTTGGTTCGACATTGTTTGTTCTGTTACACTTGAACCCTTCGTTTTTTGTCGGGTTGTAAATAGTCCATGATGGAGCTCGAATAGAAAGGATTAATTCATTTCTCAGGGGCAAGGATCTAGGGTTAATGCCAATCAACTGGAACAACTTCGTAAATATATGGAAAATCAAAAGGATCCAATTCGAGCAAGTTTCCAATTCAAAAGCAAAACTTGTTGAAATTGATCAAAATTTTTTGATTCGACGTGTATCATGCTAGAATCAACCATCCATAGGATTCTTTGATAGAAAGAAATCAAAAAGGGTATGTTGCTACCACTTTGAAAGGATTAAGAAGCACCGAAGTAATGTCTAAACCCAATGATTAAAAATAGGAATAAAGGGTTTAAAAACAAGGAAATACCCTTTGTAATTGTTAATTTTCTCGATAGTCTCAATAACTGAATCCGATTAAAGAATCCAAACAGAATTTGAAATAGTTTAACCGGGATAAACGAAAGGGAATAAAGACTACTCAATAAATGAAATTGATTAAAGATTTTCCTTTGAGCTATTTGAGAGTTATCCGACTTGAGTTATGAGTACGAGCGTTTTCTTTTTTTTTTTGATCCTTCAGGAAGAAAAAAGACTGGAATCGTAGTCTAATTTATTTTATAGGCCTATTTGTCATTTAATTTAGTAGAATTAGATACATAGACAAAACTTCGACTTAAATCTTTTTTTCTAGAGCCGTACGAGGAGAAAACTTCCTATACGGTTCCAGGGGGGGTATTGTTCATCTATATCTATCCCAATGAGCCGTCTATCGAATCGTTGCAATTGATGTTCGATCTCGAAGAGAAGGAAAAGATCTTAGAAAGGTGGGCTTTTATGATCCAATGAAGAATCAAACTTATTTAAATGTTCCTGTTATTCTATATTTCCTTGAAAAAGGGGCTCAACCCACAGGAACTGTTCAGAATCTTTTAAAGAAGGCAGAAGTTTTTAAGGAATTTTCGTCTAATCAAATGAAATTCAATTAAAGAAATACCAAGGGGGGGGGTAGCGGCTTGTATATAACTTTGTCTAATTTTTCTTTAACTTGTTTTTTTGATCTCCCCCCCTTTATTTTTCTACTGGATTTTTTCTCAACATTTATATTGACAAGAGTGTATTGAACAAATATAATTCATTGTGATAAGTGAAGGGGGTCTATTTATTTATGTCCCGTAGTTTTTTACTTTATCTTATGATCTTATGCAAATGGTGCTTTTTTTGATACAAGAAGGTGTTTTTTGATTGAAAAAGGCTAGGATATACTTTATCTATTTTGACAGTTCTGTATATTTTTTTCTTTTATCTGATAATTTCTTGTATTTTCATCTAATCAATTCATTTTTATGTTTCGAATCCATTAGAAAATCTTTTTTTTTTTTAGATTTGTTAGTTCAACGGTTTGATTAGCTCGTAAAATAGCTTTTCTCTTTGTTTAAATTCAATCAAATTGATTTTGGTTCTGATTGTATCCATGTCCTTGTTGAGTTGAAGTTTTGTTTAATTGATATTTTCTCGGGGTTGCTAACTCAATGGTAGAGTACTCGGCTTTTAAGTGCGACTAGAATCTTTTACATATTTGGATGAAGTGACGAATTCGTCCATACCATTGGTAAACTTTGGAAGACCACGACTGACCCTGAAAGGGAATAAATGGAAAAAATAGCATGTCGTATCAATGGAAAGTTCTGAGGATATTTCATTCTTATCGGATTGGTACAAAACCTTTTTCGAATTCTTGGAACGGAACAAAAGAAAGTTGGGTCGAATGAATAAATGGATAGGGGCCCTGCGGCTTCAATTCATTTTTAAAAAGAAAAAGCAACCGGCTTCTGTTCTTAATTTGAACAATTTCCCGATCTAATTAGACGTTAAAAAAAATTAGTACCCGATGCGGGATTGAATAGATTCTATTTTTTTAATGAATCCTAACTATTGACATTCTCTATTATGGAATGAAGATGTGTATGTAAAAGAAGCAGTATATTGATAAAGAAAGTTTTTTCCGAAATCAAAAGAGCGATTGGGTCTAAAAAATAAAAGATTTCTAACTATCTTGTTATCCTATAACATTAAGACGGACAAATTAAATGAAATAAATGGAAAAAGAGAGGGTAGAGAATCTGTTGATAAGTTTACTTGTCTCCGAGGTATCTATTTTTACTAGAATACCTTGTTTTGACTGTATCGCACTATGTATCATTTGATAACCCCCGAATCTTCTACCTTTAATTCAAATCGAAATTCAAATGGAGAAAATCCAAAGATATTTACAGCTAAAGAGATCTCAACAACACGACTTTCTATATCCACTTATCTTCCAGGAGTATATTTATGTGTTTGCTCATAATCGTGCTTTGAATAGATCAATTTTGTCGGAAAATCCGGGTTATGACAATAAATCCAGTTTACGGATTGTGAAACGGTTAATTACTCGAATGTATCAACAGAATCATTTTTTTATTTCTTCGAATGATTCTAACCAAAATCCATTTTGGGCGCGCAACAAGAATTTGTATTCTCAAATTAGATCAGAGGGGTTTGCTTTTATTGTCGAAATTCCATTTTCTCTACAATTAATATCTTGTTTAGAAGGGAAAAAGGGCAAGATAGTAAAATCTCAGAATTTACGATCAATTCATTCAATATTTCCCTTTTTAGAGGACAATTTTTCACATTTAAATTTTGTGTTAGATATACTAATACCTCACTCTGTCCATGCGGAAATCTTGATTCAAACTATTCGCTGTTGGGTAAAAGATGTTTCTTCTTTGCATTTATTACGAGTCTTTCTCAATGAATATTGTAATTGGAATAGTCTTATTACTCCAAAGAAAGTAAGCTCCTCTTTGTCAAAAAGAAATCAAAGACTCTTTTTTTTCTTATATAATTCTTACGTATGTGAATACGAATCTGTTTTCGTCTTTCTACGTAACCAATCTTTTCATTTACGATCAACATCTTCTGGAGTTCTTCTTGAACGAATCTATTTTTATATAAAAATAAAAACAGAACGTCTTGTGAACCTCTTTGTTTTTGTTAAGGATTTGCGGGCGAACCTAGGGTTGCTCGAGGAACCCTGTATGCATTATATTAGGTATCAAAGAAAATCCATTCTGGCTTCAAAAAGGACATCTCTTTTCATGAATAAATGGAAATTTTACCTTGTCACTTTTTGGCAATGGCATTTTTCGGTGTGGTTTCATCCAAGAAGGATTTTGATAAATCAATTTTCCAAGCATTCCCTTGAAATTTTGGGCTATCTTTCAAACGTGCAAACGAACCCTTCCGTCGTCGTACGGAGTCAAATTCTA